GCTAGCGTAGCTTAACTAAAGCATAACACTGAAGATGTTAAGATGAGCCCTAGACAGTCCGCAGGCACAAAGGCTTGGTCCTGGCCTTACTATCAATTTTAACCCAATTTACACATGCAAGTCTCCGCACCCCTGTGAGAATGCCCTTAATCCCCCAACCACATAGGGGAAAAGGAGCAGGTATCAGGCACGCACCCGCAGCCCAAGACGCCTTGCTAAGCCACACCCCCAAGGGAACTCAGCAGTGATAAACATTGAGCTATGAGCGTAAGCTCGACTCAGCCAGAGTTAAGAGGGCCGGTAAAACTCGTGCCAGCCACCGCGGTTATACGAGAGGCCCCAACTGATAGTCCACGGCGTAAAGCGTGATTAAAGGATACCCATTATACTAGAGCCAAAAGCCCCCTAAGCTGTCATACGCACCTGAGGGCCCGAAGCCCAACCACGAAGGTAGCTCTACCCAACAAGGACCCCTTGAACCCACGACAACTGAGACACAAACTGGGATTAGATACCCCACTATGCTCAGTCATAAACTTTGGTGATAAATTACACATATTGCCCGCCAGGGTACTACGAGCGCTAGCTTAAAACCCAAAGGACTTGGCGGTGCCCCAGACCCACCTAGAGGAGCCTGTTCTAGAACCGATAATCCCCGTTAAACCTCACCACTTCTTGTCATTACCGCCTATATACCGCCGTCGTCAGCTTACCCTGTGAAAGACCAATAGTAAGCAAAAATGGCACACCCAAAAACGTCAGGTCGAGGTGTAGCGAATGAAGTGGAAAGAAATGGGCTACATTTTCTGACACAGAAAATACACGAATAACACTGTGAAACCAGTGGTTGAAGGTGGATTTAGCAGTAAAGAGAAAATAGAAAATTCTTTTGAAGCCGGCTATGGGGCGCGCACACACCGCCCGTCACTCTCCTCAAAGGAATACCCCGAATATATAAACCTATAACCCAAACAAGAGGAGGCAAGTCGTAACATGGTAAGTGTACCGGAAGGTGCACTTGGAACAACCAAAATGTAGCTCAATAGAAAAGCACCTCCCTTACACCGAGGGGACATCTGTGCAAATCAGATCATTTTGAGCTAAATAGCTAGCCTCACCACACACATCACAAATGAATATTTATATATAACCCCCCATAAGATCAAAAAAAATAAACAAACCATTTAATCCCCCCAGTATAGGCGATAGAAAAGGACAAAGCAGCGCAATAGAGAAAGTACCGCAAGGGAAAGCTGAAAGAGAAAGTGAAACAACTTGTTAAAGCAACAAAAAGCAAAGATTAAAACTTGTACCTTTTGCATCATGATTTAGCCAGTTCTTATCAGGCGAAGAGAACTTTATTCTGACCCCCCGAAACTAGACGAGCTACTCCGAGACAGCCTAATAGGGCAAACCCGTCTCTGTGGCAAAAGAGTGGGAAGATCTCCGAGTAGAGGCGACAAACCTAACGAGCCTAGTAATAGCTGGTTGCTCAGGAAATGAATATTAGTTCAGCCTCAAGGCTTCTACTGTCACTCAGGTCACTACCAACAAAGACATCAAGAAACCCTTAAGAGTTATTCAACACKCCTCCCCCTCTCTTCCCCYTTTTTTCAAKAWWAACAGGCGGATAAAGATCACATTAAATCAAAGGGACTTTGTTTCAGTGGGCCTAAAAGCAGCCACCTGCACAGAAAGCGTTAAAGCTCAGACAAAACCTCACCCTATTATCCCGATAAAACAATCACAATCCCCTAAACCTACAGAGCCACTCTATACAACTATAGAAGCAATAATGCTAAAATTAGTAACAAGAAGGCACGACCTTCTCCAAGCACACGTGTAAGTCAGATCGGACCCACCACTGACAAATAACGGACCCAACCAAAGAGGGAAGTACAGAATAGTAATAGAAATCAAGAAAACCCTGTAAAATACTACCGTTAACCCAACACAGGAGTGCACCATCAAGGAAAGACTAAAAGAAAAAGAAGGAACTCGGCAAACACGAGCCTCGCCTGTTTACCAAAAACATCGCCTCTTGCAAACCAATGTATTAGAGGTCCCGCCTGCCCTGTGACCAAAAGTTTAACGGCCGCGGTATTTTGACCGTGCGAAGGTAGCGTAATCACTTGTCTTTTAAATGAAGACCTGTATGAATGGCATAACGAGGGCTCAACTGTCTCCTTTTTCCAGTCAGTGAAATTGACCTGCTCGTGCAGAGGCGAGCATAATCCCATAAGACGAGAAGACCCTATGGAGCTTAAAACACAAGATCAACTATGCTATCAAGCCAACCACCCACGGAGATAACAGCTAAAAGCATAATAGTACCCTGATCCTAATGTTTTCGGTTGGGGCGACCACGGAGGACAAAATAGCCTCCATGTCGACGGGGGCACTGCCCCTAAAACCTAGGGCGACAGCCCAAAGCAACAGAACATCTGACGAACAATGACCCAGGCTACAAGCCTGATCAACGAACCAAGTTACCCTAGGGATAACAGCGCAATCCTTTCTAAGAGTCCATATCGACGAAAGGGTTTACGACCTCGATGTTGGATCAGGACATCCTAATGGTGCAGCCGCTATTAAGGGTTCGTTTGTTCAACGATTAAAGTCCTACGTGATCTGAGTTCAGACCGGAGTAATCCAGGTCAGTTTCTATCTATGCAGTGACCCTTCCTAGTACGAAAGGACCGGAAGACTGGGGCCAATGCTACAAGTATGCCCTACCCCAACCTAATGAAAACAACTAAAATAGGTAAAGGGGCACAAACCTTCCCCCCAGAACAGGGCAAGCTGAGATGGCAGAGCTTGGTAATTGCAAAAGGCCTAAGCCCTTTCCAACAGAGGTTCAAATCCTCTTCTTAGCTATGACCTCTCACCTACTAACCTACCTAATTAACCCACTAGCATACATCGTTCCAATCCTACTAGCAGTAGCATTTTTAACCCTCATCGAGCGAAAAGTGCTAGGCTACATACAACTACGAAAAGGCCCAAACATCGTCGGACCCTACGGCCTTCTACAGCCCATCGCTGACGGTATCAAACTATTTATTAAAGAACCCGTACGCCCCACCACAGCCTCCCCATTTTTATTTTTAGCAACCCCCATCATAGCACTAACCCTGGCCCTCACCCTGTGAATACCACTACCAATGCCCTATCCAGTCGCAGACCTCAACCTAGGCATCCTATTTATCCTAGCCCTATCAAGTCTAGCCGTATACTCAATCTTAGGCTCCGGTTGAGCCTCCAATTCAAAATACGCCCTAATCGGGGCACTCCGAGCGGTAGCACAAACAATTTCCTACGAAGTAAGCCTCGGCTTAATCCTCTTATGTATAATTGTCTTCACTGGCAATTTCACCCTCCACACCTTCAATGTTACACAAGAGGCAATTTGACTACTAGCCCCAGGCTGACCCCTCGCAGCAATATGATACATCTCCACCCTAGCCGAAACAAACCGAGCCCCGTTTGACCTCACAGAAGGAGAATCAGAACTAGTCTCTGGCTTCAACGTAGAATATGCAGGGGGACCCTTCGCCCTGTTTTTCTTGGCTGAATACGCCAACATCCTCTTGATAAACACCCTTTCCACAATCCTATTCCTAGGAGCTTACCACAACCCAATATTACCTGAAATAACAACACTTAGCCTCATAGTTAAAGCCTCAATGTTATCAATACTATTTCTATGAGTACGAGCCTCGTATCCACGATTCCGATACGACCAACTAATACACCTAGTATGAAAAAATTTCCTCCCTATTACCCTAGCCCTTGTATTATGGCATGTCTCCCTACCAATTGCCTCTGCTGGACTACCACCACAAATCTAGCACAATATAGGAATCGTGCCTGAAGGTCAAGGGCCACTTTGATAGAGTGGATAATAGGGGTTCAAGTCCCCTCGCTTCCTTAGAAAGAAGGGGCTCGAACCCATCCTCAAGAGATCAAAACTCTTGGTGCTTCCACTACACCACTTCCTAGTAAAGTCAGCTAATTAAAGCTTTTGGGCCCATACCCCAAACATGTTGGTTAAAATCCTTCCTTTACTAATGAACCCCTACGTACTTGCCATCCTGCTTTCAAGCCTAGGAATTGGAACTACCCTAACATTTGCAAGCTCCCACTGACTTTTAGCATGAATAGGCCTAGAGATTAGTACACTAGCCATCATCCCCCTAATAGCACAACAACATCACCCTCGAGCAGTCGAAGCCACAACTAAATATTTTCTCACCCAAGCCACGGCCGCAGCTATAATTTTATTTGCCAGTACCACCAATGCTTGAACAACGGGAGAATGAAATATCCAAGAAATATCTAACCCCACAGCCTTAGTCCTAATTACCATAGCCTTAGCCCTAAAAATTGGACTCGCCCCCGTCCACTACTGACTCCCAGAGGTACTGCAAGGCCTCGACCTCACCACGGGTCTCATCCTCTCGACCTGACAAAAACTGGCCCCATTCGCCCTTATTTATCAAATTAGCCCAATAATAAACCCAACCCTAGTAATTATGCTAGGCCTGGCCTCCGCCATCATTGGTGGATGAGGCGGCCTAAACCAAACACAACTGCGAAAAATCCTAGCATACTCATCAATTGCCCACCTAGGCTGAATAATGATTGTTATGCAGTATTCCCCAAACCTTGCCATCCTAAACCTAATCCTATACATCACTATAACCACTGCGACCTTCCTAACGTTCAAAAATGTGGCCTCCACAAAACTAAGTACGCTAGCTCTCACTTGATCAAAAACCCCCATAATAACCACAATAGCAATAATAACACTACTTTCCTTAGGAGGCCTCCCCCCATTAACGGGGTTTATACCCAAATGGCTTATCCTCCAAGAACTAACCAAACAGGACCTTCCCCTCACAGCATCAATCATAGCCTTAGCCGCCCTACTCAGTCTATTCTTCTACCTGCGAATATGTTATGCAATAACCCTAACAATTGCCCCAAACACCAACAGCAACACCTCGACATGACGACAAAAATCATCCCAAACCACCATAACCCTATCAATTACCACCACACTAGCACTGACCCTACTACCCATCACACCAGCAATTGTAGCCCTAGCAACATAGGGGCTTAGGATAGCAATCTAGACCAAAAGCCTTCAAAGCTTTAAGCAGGAGTGAAAATCTCCTAGCCCCTGTTTAAGATTTGCAGGATATTACCCCACATCTTCTGAATGCAACCCAGATACTTTAATTAAGCTAAAGCCTTACTAGATGAGAAGGCCTCGATCCTACAAAATCTTAGTTAACAGCTAAGTGCCCTATCCAGCGAGCATTCATCTACTTCCTCCCGCCATAGCGGAAGGAGGCGGAAGGAAGTCCCGGCAGGCAACGAGCCCGCGTCTTCAGGTTTGCAATCTGATGTGATCTTCACCACGGGACTTGGTAAGAAGGGGACTTTAACCTCTGTGCATGGGGCTACAACCCACCGCTTAAACGCTCAGCCATCTTACCTGTGGCAATCACCCGTTGATTCTTTTCTACTAACCACAAAGATATTGGCACCCTGTATTTAGTATTTGGTGCCTGAGCAGGCATAGTCGGCACAGCCCTCAGCCTTCTGATCCGTGCCGAACTGAGCCAACCTGGTGCCTTGCTTGGCGATGATCAGATCTACAATGTTATCGTCACAGCCCACGCCTTTGTCATGATTTTCTTTATAGTAATGCCCATTATGATTGGCGGATTCGGAAACTGACTGGTCCCTCTAATAATCGGAGCCCCAGACATAGCATTCCCTCGCATGAACAATATGAGCTTCTGACTTCTACCCCCATCCTTCCTACTCCTTTTAGCCTCCTCTGGGGTAGAGGCCGGAGCCGGCACAGGGTGAACTGTTTACCCCCCACTGGCGGGAAACCTGGCCCATGCAGGAGCCTCTGTAGACCTAACCATTTTCTCCCTTCACCTGGCCGGAGTTTCGTCCATCTTGGGGGCCATTAACTTTATTACCACAATTATTAACATGAAGCCCCCCGCAGTATCCCAATACCAGACACCTTTATTTGTGTGATCTGTATTAATCACGGCCGTACTTCTCCTACTCTCACTGCCAGTGCTAGCTGCGGGAATCACAATGCTCCTAACAGACCGAAATTTAAACACCACCTTCTTTGACCCAGCCGGAGGAGGAGACCCCATCCTCTATCAGCACCTATTTTGATTCTTTGGCCACCCAGAAGTGTATATTCTAATTCTACCGGGATTCGGCATGATCTCCCATATTGTAGCATACTATGCCGGCAAAAAAGAACCTTTTGGTTACATAGGAATAGTATGGGCTATAATGGCTATTGGACTACTAGGCTTTATCGTGTGAGCTCATCACATATTCACAGTTGGGATGGACGTAGACACACGGGCCTATTTTACCTCCGCCACGATAATCATCCCAATCCCCACAGGTGTCAAAGTCTTTAGCTGGTTAGCCACCCTCCATGGCGGTTCAATTAAATGAGATACCCCTCTACTCTGAGCCTTAGGCTTTATTTTCCTATTCACGGTGGGAGGCTTAACAGGAATTGTCTTAGCCAACTCGTCTCTAGACATTGTACTTCATGACACCTACTACGTTGTAGCACATTTTCACTATGTACTATCAATGGGAGCTGTGTTCGCCATTATAGGGGCCTTCGTACACTGATTCCCGCTTTTCACAGGTTATACGCTACACGGCACCTGATCCAAAATCCACTTTGCTGTAATATTTGTAGGTGTCAATTTAACATTCTTCCCCCAACACTTCCTAGGCCTCGCAGGAATGCCTCGCCGATACTCAGACTACCCAGACGCGTACGCCCTATGAAACACCGTCTCCTCAATCGGCTCACTAATCTCACTGATTGCTGTGATTATATTCCTATTCATTCTATGAGAAGCATTCGCGGCCAAGCGAGAAGTTATGTCAGTCGAACTAACAACCACAAATGTGGAGTGACTTCACGGCTGCCCACCCCCCTATCACACCTATGAAGAACCTGCCTTTGTGCAAGTCCAATCAACCAGCTAACCAGCCACGAGAAAGGAAGGAATCGAACCCCCATTTGCTGGTTTCAAGCCAGCCGCATAACCGCTCTGCCACTTTCTTATTCCCATGAGACACTAGTAAAATTGCTATAACACTGCCTTGTCAAGGCAGAATTGCAGGTTAAAGGCCTGCGTGCCTTAAGTCCAAGGACTAAATGGCACATCCATCACAATTAGGATTCCAAGACGCGGCCTCACCTGTAATAGAAGAACTTCTCCACTTCCATGACCACACACTAATGATTGTCTTCCTAATCAGCACTCTAGTACTTTACATTATTGTGGCCATGGTGTCAACTAAACTAACAAACAAATATGTACTGGACTCCCAAGAAATTGAAATTGTATGAACAGTACTCCCAGCAGTAATCTTAATCTTAATTGCCCTGCCTTCTCTTCGAATTCTTTACCTAATAGATGAGATTAATGACCCCCACCTGACAATCAAAGCTATGGGGCACCAATGATACTGAAGTTATGAGTATACGGACTATGAAGACCTGGGCTTCGACTCCTACATAATTCCCACACAAGACCTCGCCCCGGGACAATTCCGACTCCTAGAAACAGACCATCGAATGGTGGTGCCCATAGAATCCCCAATTCGAGTTCTAGTCTCCGCAGAAGACGTACTCCACTCCTGAGCGGTGCCAGCCCTAGGCATCAAAATAGACGCAGTGCCCGGACGCCTAAATCAAACAGCCTTTATCACCTCACGACCAGGGGTCTACTACGGCCAATGTTCTGAAATCTGCGGAGCTAACCACAGCTTCATGCCAATTGTAGTCGAAGCAGTCCCCCTAGAACACTTTGAAAACTGATCTTCATTAATACTAGAAGAATCCTCACTAAGAAGCTAAATAGGGAATAGCGTTAGCTTTTTAAGCTAAAGACTGGTGACCCCCAACCACCCTTAGTGACATGCCCCAACTGAACCCCAGCCCATGATTTATAATTTTAGTTTTCTCATGACTTATTTTCCTAATTGTTCTACCACCCAAAGTGCTAGGCCACACCTTCACGAACGAACCCACCCACAAAAATGCAGAAAAGATTAAACCTGAGCCCTGAACCTGACCATGATCCTAAGCTTCTTTGACCAATTCATGAGCCCCACACACCTGGGAATTCCCTTAATTGCTCTAGCACTCAGCCTTCCATGAGTACTCATCCCCACCCCCACCAACCGATGACTAAACAACCGCCTCTTGACCCTCCAAGGTTGATTTATTAACCGCTTTACACACCAACTCATATTACCCATCAATCTCGGCGGACACAAATGAGCTGTTCTGTTAACAGCCCTAATACTACTCTTAATCACACTCAACCTACTCGGCCTCCTCCCCTACGCCTTCGCCCCTACAACTCAACTCTCCCTCAACATAGGACTCGCCGTCCCCCTGTGACTAGCTACCGTAATTATTGGCATACGAAACCAACCCACTGCCGCCCTGGGCCACCTGCTGCCAGGAGGAACCCCCGTTCCTCTTATCCCAGTCTTAATCATTATCGAAACAATCAGCCTATTTATCCGACCCCTAGCACTAGGCGTTCGACTCACGGCAAACCTAACTGCAGGTCATCTATTAATTCAACTAATTGCCACTGCCGCCTTCGTACTCCTCCCAATAATACCAGCCGTGGCTATTTTGACATCAACAGTGCTATTTCTACTAACTCTACTGGAAGTAGCCGTAGCAATAATTCAAGCATACGTATTTGTTCTTCTACTAAGTCTCTACTTACAAGAAAACGTCTAATGGCCCGCCAAGCACACGCATATCACATGGTCGACCCCAGCCCCTGACCCCTGACCGGCGCAGTAGCTGCCCTCCTGATAACATCAGGACTTGCAGTCTGATTCCACTTTAACTCCACAGTGCTTATAACAATAGGACTCACCCTGCTTCTCCTAACCATATACCAATGATGACGAGATATTATTCGAGAAGGCACATTTCAAGGACATCACACACCCCCTGTCCAAAAAGGACTTCGATACGGAATAATCCTATTTATCACCTCAGAAGTTTTCTTTTTCCTGGGCTTTTTCTGAGCATTTTACCACGCAAGCCTAGCCCCAACACCAGAACTAGGCGGATGCTGACCCCCAACCGGCATTATTACCTTAGACCCCTTTGAAGTACCACTACTTAACACAGCAGTACTGTTAGCCTCCGGCGTCACGGTCACTTGAGCCCACCACAGCATCATAGAGCGCGAACGCAAACAAACCATTCAAGCGCTAGCCCTAACAATCCTATTAGGATTTTACTTCACAGCTCTTCAAGCAATAGAATACTACGAAGCCCCATTTACCATCGCCGATGGGGTATACGGCTCCACCTTCTTCGTCGCAACCGGGTTCCACGGGCTTCACGTCATCATCGGCTCTACCTTCCTAGCGGTCTGCCTTCTCCGACAAATCCAATACCACTTCACATCTGAACACCACTTTGGGTTTGAAGCCGCCGCATGATACTGACACTTCGTAGATGTAGTCTGACTATTCCTATACGTCTCTATTTATTGATGAGGATCATAACCTTTCTAGTATCAACATTCAGTACAAGTGACTTCCAATCATTTAGCCTTGGTTAAAATCCAAGGAAAGGTAATGAACCTAATTATAGCAGTCCTAGCAATTGCAGTCACCCTGTCCTGCATCCTAGCAGTCGTTGCATTCTGATTACCACAAATAAATCCCGACTCCGAAAAACTCTCCCCCTACGAGTGCGGCTTTGACCCCCTCGGATCTGCCCGCCTTCCTTTTTCACTGCGATTTTTCTTAGTGGCAATCTTATTTCTACTATTTGACCTAGAAATTGCACTATTACTCCCCCTACCATGGGGAGATCAGCTAGCCTCTCCCACCACCGCCCTACTTTGAGCAACAACCATTTTAATCCTACTAACCCTAGGCCTCATTTATGAATGAACCCAAGGAGGACTTGAATGGGCCGAATAGATGACTAGTCCAAAGTAAGACCGCTGATTTCGGCTCAACTAATTATGGTGCAAGTCCATAGTCGTCTTATGACCCCTGTACACTTCAGCTTCAGCTCCGCCTTCATGTTAGGACTAATAGGATTAACCTTCCACCGAACCCACCTCCTCTCCGCCCTTCTCTGCCTAGAAGGAATGATACTGTCTTTATTTATCGCCCTCTCCCTCTGATCACTTCAACTAGAATCCACCGCCTACGCCACCGCCCCAATACTGCTACTAGCATTCTCGGCATGTGAAGCCGGAGCAGGCTTGGCCCTCCTTGTAGCTGCCACGCGTACACACGGCACAGACCACCTCCAAAATCTAAACCTCCTACAATGCTAAAAATTTTAATCCCAACACTGATGCTATTCCCAACGACCTGACTTGCAACCCCAAAATGACTTTGAACCACAACAACAGCCCAAGCCTTGACCATTGCCACCGCAAGCCTGACCCTACTTAACTGAAACTCAGAAACCGGCTGAACCTCCTCAAATCCCTACCTGGGCGCAGACCCACTCTCCACACCCCTGCTCGTCTTAACATGCTGACTTCTCCCCTTAATAATTCTAGCAAGCCAAAACCACATCTCCCCAGAGCCTATTAGCCGCCAACGAACCTACATCACCCTACTAGTATCCCTCCAACTATTCCTAATTATAGCCTTTGGGGCCACCGAAATCATCCTGTTTTATATCATGTTTGAAGCCACACTAATCCCGACCCTAATTATTATTACACGATGGGGAAACCAAACTGAACGGCTTAACGCAGGCACCTACTTTCTGTTCTATACCCTAGCCGGGTCCCTCCCTCTGCTAGTTGCCCTACTAATCCTGCAAAAAGAACTAGGCTCCCTTTCAATATTGATTATTCAATATATACAACCCGCCCCGCTATGCACCTGAGCCGACAAAATCTGATGGGCGGCCTGCTTAATCGCCTTCCTAGTGAAATTGCCCCTATACGGGGCCCACCTCTGACTCCCAAAAGCCCACGTAAAGGCCCCAGTTGCAGGATCCATAGTCCTGGCTGCCGTACTACTAAAACTTGGCGGCTACGGCATAATACGAATAATTATTATGCTAGAACCGGCATCCAAAAATCTCGCGTACCCATTTATCATCCTGGCTTTATGGGGTATTATCATGACCGGGTCAATTTGTCTACGACAGACAGACCTAAAATCCCTAATCGCATACTCATCAGTAAGCCACATGGGATTAGTAGTAGCAGGAATCCTCATCCAAACCCCCTGAGGCTTCACCGGGGCTATTATTCTGATAATCGCACACGGCCTAGCATCATCCGCATTATTCTGTTTAGCAAACACTAACTATGAACGCCTTCATAGCCGAACCCTACTTCTTGCACGAGGAATACAAGCCGTCCTCCCCCTAATAGCCACATGATGATTCATCGCCAACCTAGCCAACCTGGCCCTCCCCCCTCTCCCTAACCTAATAGGAGAACTAGTCATCATTACCTCAATATTCAACTGATCAAACTGAACAATTATCCTCACAGGAGGGGGAACTCTCATTACCGCCAGCTACTCCCTCTACATGTATCTAATAACACAACGGGGTCCAGTGTCCACCTTAGTTATGGCAGTTGAACCATCCCACACACGAGAACACCTACTCATAGCACTGCACCTTATCCCCATTATTCTACTAATGCTAAAACCAGAGCTCATATGAGGCTGATGTTTCTGTAAACATAGTTTAAACAAAATATTAGATTGTGGTTCTAAAGATGGGAGCTAAACCCTCCTTGTTCACCGAGAGAAGCCGGGGGCACTAAGAACTGCTAATTCTTCAGCACCATGGTTCAAATCCATGGGTCACTCGGCTTTTAAAGGATAATAGTTCATCCATTGGTCTTAGGAACCAAAAACTCTTGGTGCAACTCCAAGTAGAAGCTATGTGTTCACCAACACTCATCTTTAGCTCAACCCTCCTAATCATTTTCATTCTTCTAACATACCCCCTTATCGTATCCCTCAACCCCAGCCCTCTTAACAAAAAATGGGCAACCACCCATGTCAAAACCGCAGTTCAAACAGCCTTCTATGCAAGCCTACTCCCCCTTGCAGTATTCTTTGACCAAGGCATGGAAGTCATTACAACTAACTGACATTGAATGAACATTGCCACCTTTGACATTAACATCAGCTTCAAATTTGACCAATACTCAATTATCTTTACACCCGTAGCCCTCTACGTAACTTGGTCAATTTTAGAATTTGCCTCATGGTACATACACTCAGACCCCAACATAAACCGATTCTTCAAATACCTGCTCCTATTCCTGATTGCCATAATTACCCTAGTCACAGCCAACAACATATTTCAGCTGTTCATTGGCTGAGAAGGAGTAGGCATCATATCTTTCCTATTAATCGGGTGATGATACGGACGCGCAGATGCCAACACCGCCGCCTTACAGGCAGTTATTTACAACCGGGTAGGAGATATTGGACTAATTCTTAGCATAGCATGATTTGCAATAAACATAAATACCTGGGAAATTCAACAAATATTCGCCTCCGCCCAAGACAACCAAGCAACCCTGCCACTCATAGGCTTAATCCTAGCCGCCACAGGAAAATCAGCCCAATTCGGCCTCCACCCCTGACTCCCCTCAGCAATAGAAGGTCCAACACCGGTCTCTGCCCTACTACACTCCAGCACCATGGTTGTAGCCGGCATCTTCCTACTCATCCGACTCCACCCCCTAATGGAACATAACCAAATCGCCCTGACAACCTGCCTCTGCCTTGGAGCTACAACTACCCTATTCACCGCTGCCTGTGCCCTGACACAAAATGATATCAAAAAAATTGTAGCCTTTTCCACATCCAGCCAACTAGGCCTAATGATGGTCACCATCGGCTTAAACCAACCCCAACTAGCCTTCCTACACATCTGCACCCACGCATTCTTTAAAGCAATACTGTTCCTATGCTCCGGGTCCATCATCCACAGCCTTAATGATGAGCAAGACATCCGAAAAATAGGAGGCCTCCACACCATGCTCCCACTCACCTCCACTTGCCTCACCATTGGCAGTCTAGCCCTAACCGGGATACCCTTTCTCTCCGGGTTTTTCTCAAAAGACGCCATCATTGAAGCCCTGAACACATCACACCTGAACGCCTGAGCCCTGACCCTAACTCTCATTGCTACCTCCTTCACAGCCGTATACAGCTTCCGAGTTATCTTCTTCGCCTCTATGGGCTCCCCCCGATTCCTCCCCCTATCACCCCTCAATGAAAATAACCCAACAGTAATCAACCCAATCAAACGACTTGCCTGAGGAAGTATCCTGGCCGGACTATTTATCACCTCCAACTTTCTACCAACAAAAACACCAATCATAACCATACCCACAACCCTTAAATTATCCGCACTACTAGTAACGGCCCTAGGATTACTCATAGCCCTGGAACTAACAAGCCTAACAAACAAACAACTAAAAATTACCCCCACAATTCCACTACACAACTTCTCCAACATACTGGGATATTTCCCATCAATTATTCATCGCCTAGCCCCAAAAATCAAACTAAGCCTAGGACAAACCATAGCAACTCACCTAATTGACCAAACATGATTAGAAAAAGTAGGACCAAAAGGAATTACAACCAGCCAGATCCCACTAATCAAAGCCACAAACAACATCCAACAAGGTTTAATCAAWACATHCCTTACAATCTTCTTCCTGACCACCACACTATCAATCCTCCTCATCACACTAATCTAAACAGCACGAAGAGCCCCCCGACTGAGCCCCCGAGTAAGCTCCAGTACCACAAACAAAGTCAACAACAACACCCACCCCGACACCACTAACATCGCCCCCCCTAAAGAATACATAAGTGCCACCCCACTAAAATCCCCCCGAAGCAAGGACAGATCCTTAAACTCATCGACAACCACCCAAGAATACGAATACCAGTCACCCCCCACCAGACCACCCACAACCAAGACTCCCGTAATATAGACCACTACGTAAAACAACACTGACCAATCCCCCCATGTCTCAGGATAAGGCTCCGCAGCTAATGCCGCAGAATAAGCAAACACTACCAGTATCCCACCAAGATAAATCAAAAACAAAACTAAAGAAAGAAAAGATCCACCATGCCCAACCAAAATACCACACCCCACCGCAGCAGCCACAACCAACCCCAGAGCCGCGAAATAAGGAGCAGGGTTCGAAGCTACCCCCACTAAACCTAAAACTAACCCAATTAAAACTAAAAAAGTAAAATAAAACATAATTTTTACTCGGACTCTAACCAAGACCAATGACTTGAAAAACCACCGTTGTTAATTCAACTATAAAAACCAATGGCAAACATCCGAAAAACACACCCACTACTTAAAATTATTAATGGAGCATTTATTGATCTCCCCACACCCTCCAACATCTCCGTGTGATGAAATTTTGGCTCACTCCTAGGCCTCTGCCTTATCACACAAATCCTAACAGGACTATTTCTTGCAATACACTACACAGCTGACATTTCAACAGCCTTCTCCTCCGTCGCCCACATCTGCCGAGACGTGAATTACGGATGACTAATCCGAAATATCCATGCAAACGGGGCCTCCTTCTTCTTTATCTGCTTGTATCTTCACGTAGCACGAGGTATATACTACGGTTCATACCTCCAAAAAGAAACCTGAAACATCGGAGTAATCCTCCTGCTTCTCACCATAATAACCGCCTTCGTAGGATATGTGCTGCCCTGAGGACAGATATCATTTTGAGGGGCAACCGTCATCACCAACCTCCTTTCTGCCTTCCCGTATATCGGCGACACACTAGTACAATGAATCTGAGGCGGCTTTTCAGTAGACAACGCCACCCTTACCCGATTCTTCGCCTTCCACTTTCTTCTACCATTCGTAATCGCCGGAGCTAGCATAATTCACCTCCTATTCCTACACCAAACAGGATCAAACAACCCAACAGGATTGAACTCAGACGCAGACAAAGTAACATTCCACCCGTACTTCTCATACAAAGACTTATTAGGGTTTATCCTAATGCTAGTCGGACTCACCTCCGTAGCACTATTCTCCCCTAACCTTCTGGGTGACCCAGACAACTTCACACCCGCCAATCCCCTTGTCACTCCCCCACACATCAAGCCCGAATGATACTTTCTCTTCGCCTACGCCATTCTCCGATCCATCCCAAACAAACTAGGCGGAGTCCTAGCCCTCCTGTTCTCTATCCTAGTACTAATATTAGTGCCAATGCTTCACACCTCTAAGCAACGAGGAAACACATTTCGGCCCCTTTCCCAAATTCTATTCTGGGCCCTAGTGGCCGACATACTAGTACTCACATGAATTGGAGGCCAGCCAGTCGAACACCCATTCGTCTTAATTGGACAGGTGGCCTCCACAGTCTATTTTGCCCTATTCCTGATCGCCCTCCCTCTGACTGGCTTACTAGAAAACAAAGCCTTAAACTGAAACTGCCCTAGTAGCTTAGACATCAAAGCACCGGTCTTGTAAACCGAAGATCGAAGGTTAAAATCCTTCCTAGCGCCACCTCAGAGAAAAGAGAATTCAACTCTCACCCTTAACTCCCAAAGCTAAGATTCTACATTAAACTATTCTCTGACCATGCTATGTTTAATCCACATTAATTTCTAGCCACCATAACATAATGCTTGCACATACATTAAATTATTTAAGTACATAAGACATGCTATGTTTAATCCACATTAATTTCTAGCCACCATAACATAATGCTTGCACATACATTAAATTATTTAAGTACATAAGACATGCTATGTTTAATCCACATTAATTTCTAGCCACCATAACATAATGCTTGCACATACATTAAATTATTTAAGTACATAAGACATGCTATGTTTAATCCACATTAATTTCTAGCCACCATAAATTAGAATGTTTCATCTACCATCAAGTGGTACAGACCATTATCTCTATGTGAACTAACATACCATTTCTTGAGACCATAACATGTAGTAAGAGCCGAMCATTCTTGTCTGTCTAGAACATGGGATTCATGAGATGAAGGACAATAATTGTGAGATTCCATAACTGAACTATTACTGGCATCTGGTTCCTATTTCAGGTCCATTGATAGTTATCTCCCCATAATCAGGTCGCTACTGGCATCTGATTAATGTTAGAGGTACCATAGGCCCACGCTCACAACATGCCAAGAACCCCACCAGCATTTGGTATTTTTATCTTTTGGGTCTCCATTCATTGACATATCAAAGCTCTACCAAGAGAAGGATAAGGTGGAACATTTGGTTTGTTCAAAAATGACAGATAGTGAATGACATAATGACATATCCTAAACACCACATACAAACCTGCGTTACATACATGAGGAGTGTTTTCACGAGGCCTGGTCCTTTCTCCCTCACACATAAATGTTATAAACGTTCCTTATCGACAAACCCC